TCTATAATGTAATGATTGATGAATTAACAACTGTCAATTGAACTTCTACTTTCATTTCAATTGGTATTTTTGCTTATCTTCATATATTCCTATTTTAAAACTTGAAACTTAGGGAAGTGCTTTAGAAACATATGTCTAGAAAGAACATATTTCATTTAGCTCCTTCATCTTTATGCTTACTATAACTAGTTATTTCGGTTTTCTACTAGCAGCGTTAACGATAACCTCAGCTCTATTTATTGGTCTGACTAAGATACGACTTATTTGAAATTAATTGAATGAACACAACTCATAAAAAGAAATTCTTTTGTGGTATTCATATATTCGATAGTTCCTTAACGCATCAATTTCCAATTAGTAGTCATTGAGATTCATGGGCAATGCAGATTAATATTTAGGGATAGATATTACCTCTCTTTTTCCCTTTCAAACAAACAAATTGAAATGATTGAAGTTTTTCTATTTGGAATTGTCTTAGGTCTAATTCCTATTACTTTAGCTGGATTATTTGTAACTGCCTATTTACAATACAGACGTGGTGATCAGTTGGACCTTTGATTAATTAACATCTTTTGTTTAATTGACCTCCTCTTTTCATTCCCAGGAGGTCAAATTCAGATTAATGTTCAATTATCTGAGTGTAATTTTCGGTTTAACCTAACCAAGACCCGAATCACGCTCTGTAGGATTTGAACCTACGACATCGGGTTTTGGAGACCCACGTTCTACCGAACTGAACTAAGAGCGCTTTCTTATTCCATAAGTTCTTATCCCATAAGTAGGGATGACAGGATTTGAACCCGTGACATTTTGTACCCAAAACAAACGCGCTACCAAGTTGTGCTACATCCCTTTCAATTGAACCAACGACATCGGGTTTTAGAGACCCCCGTTCTATTGAATTGAACTAAGAGCGCTTTCTTATTCCATAAGTTCTTATCCCATAAGTAGGGATGACAGGATTTGAACCCGTGACATTTTGTACCCAAAACAAACGCGCTACCAAGCTGCGCTACATCCCTTTCAATTGGTCTACAGTGTCATTGTAGAGAATTCCCGTCTTGTTTTCCAAATCCTTAGTTTTTCGTTGATATACACAAGTTATCTTTCTATTTCTTTTTTTGGTCTCATATATAGCATATCATATATAGCATATAATAATAATAAATAATAGAGGTCTTATATACATATGTATGAAAACCCTCGTAAAAAAGAACTCAAATCATATTCGTATCTACTGAATCATTGTACATTTCAATTTGAATTCGGAATTCCGTGTACAAATACAAGCAGTCCTTAACTACTTAGATACATCAAGTACTTCGATATACATCTGATCATATATGTATTAACAATAAACAATAAAGAAGGAGGATTTAAAATGCGAGATCTAAAAACATATCTTTCCGTGGCACCGGTACTAAGTACTCTATGGTTTGGGGCTTTAGCTGGTGTATTGATAGAGATTAATCGTTTATTCCCGGATGCGTTGACATTCCCTTTTTTTTCGTTCTAAGTATTGACATGTGAAGGGGTGAAGAAGATTAGAGATAGAATCAAAAGATCTGTGACTAATCCCTCCCCCCTCTTTTCTTTTTTTCTAAAAAATAGAATTAGATATAATTTCTAATTATCAGTAGAATAAAGAAATGAGGAAAGAGAAATAAAAAGTAGATTCAAATTCGGCGAAATTCGGGTTCATCCTCCAATATTATTTATAAATAGAAATAGAAATAATATAGAAATAGAAATAATATATTCTATTGAGAACGGAACTGGAAATGTGTCTAGGAATATTGTGTTGTGATTGCAACGAAATCTTTCATAATTTCGAGTTAGCAACTTTTATTTTTTTTTTTTCTTCTTTTTTTTTTTTCGCTTCAGTCGGAAAATAGAAGAGTTCGTTGAATCAAAAACTCAAAGGAGGTTCATGGCCAAGGGTAAAGATGTCCGAGCAAGGATTATTTTAGAATGTACCAATTGTAGTCGAAATGGTCTTAATAAAGAATCAACGGGGATTTCCCGATATATTACGCAAAAGAATCGACACAATACGCCTAGTCGATTGGAATTGAGAAAATTTTGTCCCTATTGTTACAAACATACGATTCACGGGGAAATAAAGAAATAGATCGAATCAAGTGTCTGTGTGTCACTCTTACAAGGAACATGAAAAAGGACATAGAAAAGGAATATTCTATATAGAATAATAAATATAGATTATTCGAAATTATAAACAAACATTTAGATAACTTAACTAAATAGAAAATTGAATATAAAAAAAACCAACTTTTTACTTAGAAATCATTTTTTTGGATCAGATCGAAATATTATTTTCGGAATCGGAATAAGGAATAAAAAAACCATGGATAAATCCAAACGACTCTTTCTTAAATCTAAGCGATCTTTTCGTAGGCGTTTGCCCCCGATTCACTCGGGGGATCGAATTGATTATAGAAACATGAGTTTAATTAGTCGATTTATTAGTGAACAGGGAAAAATATTACCTCGACGGGTAAATAGATTGACCTTAAAACAACAACGGTTAATTACTATTGCTATAAAACAAGCTCGTATTTTATCTTTGTTACCTTTTCTTAATAATGAGAAACAATTTGAAAGAAGCGAGTCGACCTACAAAACTACAGGTCTTAGAACCAGAAATAACTAAAAAAATAGACTTACTCCAGAATTGAAAAAAAAAAATTCCTATTTGAACTCAAATTGATATTGTGTTTGAAAAATTCTATTGTTGTATCGTAAGAAAGAACCAAGCATCGGGTAAGACAAAATCCTTTTTTATTGGACTTGTTTTCTCATTTGATTTTGAGCGACTTTATCCTATTCTCTTGATCGTACTAATTTCTACTCTACCTTCCCGGAGTTCATTCTCCACAGCGAACTCCATTTTAAATATTCTGGCAGAGTCCTTATCCAATTTTCTTATTTTATGATCTCATTCGAAATCATATAAAGACAATTCCTATTTAATATAGCGATTTGCGCAAGTATTTTACGATTAAGAAGCAACTGTTTCTTGTACAGATTGTGTATAAATCTACTATAACTATAAGATACCCCGCTCTCGCGAATTACTGCATTTATCCGAGTTATCCACAAACGACGAAAATCTCTTTTTTGCCTATCTCTATCTCGATGAGATGAAACCAAAGCTCTTATTTTCTGTTGAATAATGGTTCGAGTAAGTCTTGAACGAGCCCCCCGAAAGCTTGATGCAAATAAACGAATTTTTGTTCTACGTCTCCGAGCTATATATCCTCGTTTAATTCTGGTCATTGAATAAATGAAACTTTAATGAATAACTAATTGATTTCCTTTGTTTTAGTTATTCTTTTCCTCTTCCCTAATTGATTAATAACAAAACGGATTCTTCCAATGTATAAAATAAAAATTCCAATGGCTTTTGCTACTATAACCTTCCCGACCACAATTTTTATTTTTTTATAGGCATTGTACCTCGAAACGAACTAAGAAATTGTATTGACACTCTAGGTATCAAAAAAAAAAAAAAAGAAATAGAAATGAATAAAGAAATAGTGGATTGCATCGTTTCTATGGTTACGTTTTAAACGGTGAGGTCTTCTCTATACACCGGAGCCCCTTACTTCATTTAATCAAGGTTATTGGTAAATTAACTTGTACAGTTCATATTCTTTTGGCTCTACTCATGAATTATCTAGTGATAGGTCTTTCACAACGAGATCTACCTATACAGTAACGGTATTTAATTATGAAGATTAGCTGGGTAGCTGACCCTCTTAGTCCGTTTTTGCAAGAGTAGAAGCATAAGATTTCGTCTTTGGAAATAGGATTTCCCCTGCTTAATGAATAACCCCTTGTTACTAATGAGGAATTTTTTCTCATCTTCAATTCCAAATTGAAGTGATTAGATTTGCACCAATGGAAACCATAAATTTCATACACAACACAATAGAAGGATAGAATAGATCTTTTTTCTCTTTTTCATGGGTACTGATCATTGATACTGGAAAATGAGTTTCCTTTATTTATTTTGCGGTGATCTGAACGAGTCGCACATACACCCTAGTACATGTTCCTCGGCGCTGAGGACATCCCCGAAGAGCGGGGGATTTCGTGACATTTCTGATTGGCTGTCTTGTGTTTCTAATAAGTTGTTTAATAGTCGGCATGCAGAATTGTATACATACTGAATAGGCTGGTTTAGATCGATCCTAACCGAATGATTATGAATTACTTCTGTATTTAATAATAAATGAATTACTTCTGTATTTAATAATAAATGAATAAAATATTATGAAACCCGATACTAAGAAGATAAAACCTCAAGTTGCATATGATCGCTGCTATTTTTATTCAATCGCTACAAGATCAACAATTCCATGAGCTTGGGCTTCTGTTGCTGACATAAAAACATCCCTTTCCATATCTTCGGATACAACCCATAAGGGTTTGCCCGTTCTTTGTACATAAACCCTTGTGATGATTTCGCGCAGTTTCAGTAGTTCTTCTGCTTCCAGGATAAATTCTCCCGTTTGTGCCTCATAAAAAGAACTCGCAGGTTGATGTATCATTACCCTGATGATATAACAAAAAGTTCCTCTATCTCCCATGATGAGTTGAGGAGAGGAGATAAAGAATAATAAATAAAAAAAAAAAAGATAGAATTGAGCAACCGTACAGGCATCTTTTGTGCATTGCATACGGCTCTACAATGGAATTTCCTTTTCCCTTCCATCAAAGAAAGATAAAAAAAAAATAGAGATGATATGGGGTTTATCCGATCCGAATCGGCAAATGCTCCAATTACCATCCTTCCTTTCAGAGCAGTTAAAAATACTATGATGGCTCCGTTGCTTTATCTATATTTATCTCGTCTGTGATTCAGCAATCCCAAAGTTTCTTTTTTTTTATATATGCGATTTGAAAACAAAAAAGTTTGTGACGCTTTATATATGCGATTTGAAAACAAAAAAGTTTGTGACGCTGAAAAGGCCCCG